CGGATGGCTGAACTGTAAAATCGGTACATCTATATGTATATTGATGGGATCATACGAAGGGTATGTTTTTTTTATTTTAGATCTAACCAATTTGATAAATTACTCTTAAAGGTTAACATCAAACTAGTACTAGTTGATGAGAGTTACTTCGGAAACAAAAAGAGTAAAGTCTAGGGTATTCTCTCAATTCCAATAAAACGAAACCAGATCAAGTATGAGTTGTCGATCAGAACATATATGGATACAACCTATAACGGGGTCGCGAAAAACAAGTAATTTCTGCTGGGCCATTATCCTTTTTTTAGGTTCATTAGGATTCTTATTGGTTGGAACTTCCAGTTATCTTGGGAGAAACTTGATATCTTTATTTCCGTCTCAGCAAATCCTTTTTTTTCCACAAGGGATTGTGATGTCTTTCTATGGGATCGCGGGTCTCTTTATTAGCTCCTATTTGTGGTGCACAATTTCGTGGAATGTAGGGGGTGGTTATGATCGATTCGATAGAAAAGAAGGAATGGTGTGTATTTTTCGTTGGGGATTCCCTGGAAAAAATCGTCGCATCTTACTCCGATTCCTTATAAAGGATATTCAGTCCGTCAGAATAGAAGTTAAAGAGGGTATTTATGCTCGCCGTGTCCTTTATATGGATATCAGAGGCCAGGGGGCCATTCCCTTGACTCGTACTGATGAGAATGTTACTCCACGGGAAATCGAACAAAAAGCTGCCGAATTGGCCTATTTCTTGCGTGTACCGATTGAAGTATTTTGAGAAATGAGCTGAGAGGGTGAATGCTTTTTCAGCAGGAAGGAAAAACTAAAGAATCCCCCTTTTCTATACCATAACTTAACTGAAGTTTCTTCATAACGCTCATTCTAGTCAAAGAAGACGTATACGTAACGTAACAACCACAAAACAAAACCATTTTTGTGGTCTTTTATGTGTATGGAAATCTACACAACTTAATTCAATAACAAAAAAAATTAAGTAACAAATCGAAAAAATGGATTCATCCTTTCTATTTTCTATCAAAGCAGTTCGAAATACATAAATTTTTTTATTCCGGACTCTGAGTAGTCAGTGAAATTTTTTAAAAATATAAGATATTTTGATATAATGATAGAAAAGAATATTCATTACCTAAATAAAGCGGTTTTTTCAGGCAGTCATTGATTCGTCGAAAAGGGAGATACTTGCTTCGAATTTGACCAATTACTATATCTGGAAACAATATAATATTTTTTTGTTAACTCTTTGAATTCGAATCTGTATTCTTTCTACATTCAAAGACTAACTCCGAAATCACAAATAAAAAACAAAACAGTGAATAGATTCATAAGTTCGATACTTTGTAATAGAACTCATGCATGAGAGAAATATTGGATAGCGTAGAGTCAACTAATGAGGTCAGTTCATTAAAAATTCATAGACGAAATGAAAAAATGTCAAAAAAGAAAGCATTCAACCCTCTTTTATATCTTGCATCTATAGTATTTTTGCCCTGGTGGATTTCTCTCTCATTTAATAAAAGTCTGGAATCTTGGGTTACTTATTGGTGGAATACTAGGCAATCTGAAATTTTTTTGAATGATATTCAAGAAAAAAATATTCTAGAAAAATTCATAGAATTGGAGGAAATCTTTCTTTTGGAGGAAATGATCAAGGAATACTCGGAGACACACCTTCGTATAGGAATTCACAAAGAAACGCTCCAATTAATCAAGATACACAATGAGGATCATATCCATACGATTTTGCACTTCTTGACAAATATAATCTGTTTCGTTATTCTAAGTGGTTATTCAATTTTGGGTAATAAAGAACTTGTTATTCTTAACTCTTGGGCTCAGGAATTTCTATATAACTTAAGTGACACAATAAAGGCTTTTTCGATTCTTTTATTAACAGATTTATGTATCGGATTCCATTCGCCCCATGGTTGGGAACTAATGATTGGCTTTGTCTACAAAGATTTTGGATTTGCTCATAATGATCAAATTATATCTGGTCTTGTTTCTACTTTTCCAGTCATTCTAGATACTCTATTTAAATTTTGGATTTTTCGTTATTTAAATCGTGTTTCTCCGTCACTTGTAGTGATTTATCATTCAATGAATGATTAAAAAAGGATCTACTGATATTAATCCAATTCAATTCTAACGTTTCTTACTTTGTAGTTGTACAGAAGCAAAGCATGTAAAATCATACTTACTCTTTATTTTTCTACCCATCCCAAAGATTTATTCTATATATTAATATTATTTATTCCAGTAAAATTATTCCAGTAAATAGCAGAATTGCGGATAGGGAACTAGGTTAGCGACCTACCAAATTTATTGTAGACATTTTTGGGCTCAATGGTTGGACCATGCAAACTAGAAAGACTTTTTCTTGGATAAAGGAACAAATTACTCGATCCATTTCCGTATCGCTCATGATATATATCATAACTCGGCCATCCATTTCAAGTGCATATCCCATTTTTGCACAGCAGGGTTATGA